GGAATAAAATATATGACGGGGTTACCCGATATTGTAATAATCGTTGATCAGCAAGAAGAATATACGGCTCTTAGAGAATGTATCACTTTGGGAATTCCAACGATTTGTTTAATCGATACAAATTGTGACCCCGATCTCCCAGATATTTCAATTCCAGCGAATGATGACGCTATAGCTTCAATCCGATTAATTCTTAACAAACTAGTATTTGCGATTTGTGAGGGTCGTTCTAGCTATATAAGAAACCTTTCCTTTGATTAATAATAATAAAATTAGAACTCCATAGATTTCTGGATTCGCTTATTATTCCCTAATCTCAAAAAGAGATAAAAAAATGGGCGATTATGTGATTAGTTGGTATACAAAATAGAATCTAGAATTCGGTTGAATCAAAATAATTTATTTTATTAAAGTTCTATTTCTGTCAGAGGGCAATATGAATGTTCTATCATCTTCCATCACCACACTAAAAGTTTTATACGATATATCCGGTGTGGAAGTAGGCCAACATCTCTATTGGCAAATAGGGGGGTTACAAGTCCATGCCCAAGTACTTATTACTTCTTGGGTTGTAATTGCTATCTTATTAGGTTCTGCCACTCTAGCTGTTCGGAATCCACAAACCATTCCGACTGATGGTCAGAATTTCTTCGAATATGTTCTTGAATTCATTCGCGACGTGAGCAAAACTCAGATTGGAGAAGAATACGTTACTTGGGTTCCCTTTATTGGAACGCTCTTTCTATTTATATTTGTTTCTAATTGGTCAGGGGCTCTTTTACCTTGGAAAATCATAGAGTTACCTCATGGGGAGTTAGCCGCACCCACAAATGATATAAATACTACGGTTGCTTTAGCTTTACTCACGTCATTGGCATATTTTTATGCGGGTCTTAGTAAAAAAGGATTAGGTTATTTCGGTAAATACATTCAACCAACCCCAATCCTTTTACCCATTAACATCTTAGAAGATTTCACAAAACCTTTATCACTTAGTTTTAGACTTTTCGGGAATATATTAGCTGATGAATTAGTAGTTGTTGTTCTTGTTTCTTTAGTACCTTTAGTAGTTCCTATACCGGTTATGTTTCTTGGATTATTTACAAGTGGTATTCAAGCTCTTATTTTTGCAACTTTAGCTGCGGCTTATATAGGAGAATCTATGGAGGGTCATCATTGACTAGTTTTGAACTATGTTTTTGCTTAGCTTAGCCCAAGTCAATGTATGCCTGTCTCAAGATACTATACTTAAGAAAAATAAACATCCAAAGTATGGTATATTACGAGCTAGAATCTAGAGTAATCGCAAATAAAGATTATGATATGAGCGAATTGTTGGAAAAATGGGAAAAAGATCTTTTTCCCATTTTTCTGGTTTGGCCCTTTTATCTTTACCTTCCTCAATTAATATTCTAGATTGTTCAGCCAATTTCAATAGTAAATCTAAATATTAATGATTTCTATTTTCGGTGTTGTATCCCATGTGCTGAGAACTAAAAGGGAAAAAAAGGTTTATAAAAACTTAGAGTCCTAAAAAAGTTTTTGTTAGGAGAGGGGTTCAATTAGATATATGGAATCTAATGGCTCTAAGCGAACTTTTGTGGATGTTTCAAAGCAAATTTATAGAATCCGATTGAATCTAAGATACGAATCGTTGGTTTACATTATGTAACAAAGGCATGTATATGTGATAATTGACTAGTTATATATGAACTCGAGATATATATAATTTGCCCTACTCCGGACCTGGCTTTCAAATAGAAGTCTTTTCCTTTAGTCTGGTCTATGGCTGTGAATTGAATGAATAAGAATAAGGAGATTAAATTGAAATAAAGACAAATAACGACGAACTCAAAGAATGATTCGGAATAGTTAAGTCCTAATTATTGGTTGTATCATTAACCATTTTTTTTTATTTTTTGCGAGGAACTTCTCATGAATCCATTGATTTCTGCCGCTTCCGTTATTGCTGCTGGATTGGCCGTAGGGCTTGCTTCTATTGGACCTGGAGTTGGTCAAGGTACTGCTGCGGGTCAAGCTGTAGAAGGTATTGCGAGACAGCCCGAGGCGGAGGGAAAAATACGAGGTACTTTATTACTTAGTCTAGCTTTTATGGAAGCTTTAACAATTTATGGGCTGGTTGTAGCATTAGCGCTTTTATTTGCGAATCCTTTTGTTTAGTTTAACCGAAAAATACTTACAGTTTAACTTTTAATTGCCACTTGCCCTTTAAAATTATAGCAAGATTTTACTCCTACAATTCTTCGTTGAGACAATAACTCTGGGAAGGACTGATGTGAGATTTGAGATATAGCCTGATACCTAATTATAACCTAATTCTAATTAAGTATCATTCTTATTGGTAATTTCAATTGCAAAAAAAAAAGAGGGCGGGACGTGATACAAAAAGAACTCTGTTCTATTTTTTTAGTCTATCTATAAGGGGAGATCATATGAAAAATGTAACTGATTCTTTCCTTTCCTTGGGTCACTGGCCATC